AGTATTCTCTTATTTATCACCTGTGTTTACTATTTAGGCAGAATGCCGTCGCCTATTGTCACTAAGAAACTGAAAGAGGAAGAAACCTCTGTCACTAAGAAACTGAAAGAGAAAGAAACCTCAGAAACGGAAGAAAGCGATGTAGAAACAACTTACGAAATGAAGGAGACTGAACAGGAACAAGAGGGATCCACCGAAGAAAACCTTTGTTCGGAAGAAAAGGAGGATCTGGACAAAATAGATGAAACGGAAGAGATCCGAGTGAATGGAAAGGAACAAACAAAGGATGAATTTCAAGAGGCACGCTATCAAGATAGCCCAGTTTACGAAGATTCTGATCTGGAGACCCATCAAGAAGATTGGGAATTGGGAAGACTGAAAGAAGAGAAAAAGAAAAGAATAAATAAAAAGATTGACACATAAGAAAAATACAAGAATAAATAAGATGAGATTCGCCCGCCTCCCATATATTTTATTCCTTCGCTCATAAAGAAACTTGCAACACCAATCCCATTTAGAATTCCATCAATTATATATTTATCAAAAAACTGAGTTAGCTCGGCTAAACCTCTTATACTCATGGTGAAAATCCCAGTATAAAAAATATCTATATAACCACGATTATATGACCAATTGTATATCATACCTTTTATTTTGTCCAGAATAATTCTTTTAGGACCTCTTTTGAAAAAGAAATTAATTAAGCCCAAATTTTGGAAAGATGAATAAATAGATGCATAAAAAAGAGATGCTATCAATAGTCCGAAAAGAGCTATACTTACTGAAAAAAAAGCATTTGAAAAAAATCCATACCAATCCTCAGAAGAATTCAATTTCTGATGAAAAAGGGTTGTCGATGGAGTTAACCATTTCGATAATAGATCCAAATCTATTGCTCCTCCGTTAAAAGAAATTCCTATTGATCCAATGAACAAAGTTAATAGTACTAATACAAGGAGAGGAAATAACATAGTATTGCTCGATTCGTGAGGATACATATAAGTGTATCTATTTCTAAAGTAAGTACTAAAGTCTCGTATCTTACTTCTTACATTCTTGTCAATTTTAGATATATTTTTTGAAAAAAAGAAATTACTATTGACTTTCTTAAGTGTCCCTTTTCCCCATAGAGATATTGAATAAAACGAGCTCTTTTTTGTACTACTAAGACTACTATAATCTTGAAAATGAATGCGCAAAAACCCATCAAAGGTAAGTAAGTACATCCTCAACATATAAAATGCGGTTAATCCTGTTGTGAACCAAGCTATTAGTGCGAAAATTGGTGAGTACAACCAACTATCGTGAAGAATTTCATCTTTGGACCAAAAACAAGCAAGAGGCGGAATACCACAAAGAGAAAGTGTACCTAAAAAAAAAGTAATTTTTGTAATTGGAACATATTTTGTTAAACCTCCCATAAGAACCATATTCTGACTTTTCTCTGGTGAATATCCAACGATAGGTTCCATTGAATGAATAATGGATCCGGATCCCAAAAACAATAAAGCTTTAGAATAGGCATGGGTGATCAAATGAAATAAAGCAGCTCGATAAGAACCTATACCTAGAGCTAACATAATATAACCCAATTGAGACATTGTAGAATAAGCTAAACTTCTTTTAATGTCTCTTTGGGCAAGAGCTAAAGTAGCTCCTAAAAGTACTGTTATTATACCTACTAAACAAATGAGATTCATTATGTAAGGTATAACTATGAAAAGAGGAAGAAGCCGAGCTACAAGAAAAATCCCTGCTGCTACCATAGTAGCAGCGTGTATAAGAGCCGAAATAGGAGTGGGACCTTCCATGGCATCAGGTAACCATACGTGAAGGGGGAATTGTGCGGATTTAGCAACTGCACCGACAAATAAGAAAAAGGCACATAAAGTAGCAAATAAAGAATTGACCCCATTATTATGGATCAAGGTATTCACTATTTGGAACAAATCCCGAAATTCGAAACTACCAGTTATCCAATAAAATCCTAAAGTCCCTAATAATAGACCAAAATCTCCTATACGATTAGTTACAAAAGCTTTTTGACAAGCACTTGCTGCAATGGGTCGTGTGAACCAAAAACCTATCAATAAATACGAGCACATTCCCACTAGTTCCCAAAAAATATAAATTTGTATCAAATTGGAACTAGTAACTAATCCCAACATTGAAGCATTGGAAAAACTCATATGAGCAAAAAATCGCAAATATCCTTGGTCGTGAGACATATAATTGTCACTATAAATAAAAACCAGGATTCCAATAGTAGTAATTAGTATTGACATAATAGAAGTAAGTGGATCGATCAAGTGTCCGAACTCTAATAAAAAATCATTATTGATGGTCCAAGACCATAGATATTGATAGGTCAAACTTCCATTTATTTGCTGAATAGACAGATTGGCCGAAAACCATATAGCTATACTGAGTAGTAAAACACTCAGGAAAGACCACATACGACGAAGATCTTTTGTTGCTGTCGGAATAAGTAGAAGTCCAAATCCTATTGACATAGTAACTGGGAGCGGAAAAAGGGGTATTATCCATGCATATTTATATGTATATTCCATAAGAAATCAAATTGTTTTTTTTCTTCTAATTGTTTCCAATTCACCAATTCTGATCTCTTTTGAAAAGAACAAAACAATAAGAAAAAAATAAGAAAAAGATCAAATACAAAAATACAAATATTGGAATTAAGACTTTTTGTTTTATTCAAGATTTGAAATAAAAGTTGCAATAGGTTAGTCATATATCAAATAATATGATCGACTATTTAGTCAAGTTTATTACTTAGTTATTAATTAATTTAAAACTCTAGAAAAGAAAGATATTTTTGAAAGAATATGACATCTTATGAGATTTTGAATAATTGGATTTTCCCTTTACATTATATTCTATATATGTAAAATGTAAAATTATGTAATTTAGAAATATATTCTATATTTCTAGATTTAAGATAGATTTCTTAGAAAATTCAGTTACAGATTTCTTTATCTCTTTCTATTCATATATTTATAGTTATTTATACTATATTTTGTATATTATTTTTGTATATATTCCTTATATAAAACAATAACAATAAATATAAAATACCTATGTAATTATTACATTATGTAAATATAAGAATGTAAATATAAGAATGAAGATAGAAAGTTGAAATCTATTTGTCTATGAAAATAGAACCCTTTGATAGAATATTTTTTAGAATATTTTTATTTTCTTATTTATTTTATTTTTTTCTATTTGTATGTTATGATATTATTGAGGGAAATTCGAAATTTATAGAATGAAGTATAGATAATGACTAAGAAAAAGTAATTTCTTTTGAACAATATATGTCTTTCACATACAACGATAAAAAGGAGTCACCTACCTTTTGAATGGCAGTTCCAAAAAAGCGTACTTCTATATCAAAAAAACATATTCGTAGAAATCTTTGGAAAAAAAAAGGATCTTTAGAGGCAGTAAAAGCTTTTTCTTTAGCTAAATCTATTTCCACCGGACAGTCAAAAAGTTTTTTTGTGCGACAAAAAAAAGTCTTGGAAAAATATTAATTGACATGTTTCAAAGAACTTCCAAATTTCCATTTTTGAATTGGAAGACAAACGATTCAATTTTACTAATGTATTGTATTTCACTTCTCCTTATTAGTTTTATTAGTTCGAGCTAGGTAATATGAAAAATCAGCATCTTTCTTTCTACTTGATTCAAAGTACTCAGTATTGTGTATTTTCTTTTTTTTTATCATTTTTTTTTTCTTTTTTATAGTCTTTCTATATTTCTATTCTATTTCTCGAAATTTATATTGATTTATATTGAATTCGTGAGATGGTTTTTTCTTTCTTATGAATTGTGCTTTTCTATTTTGAAAAGCACAATTACGATAGACAAAGAAAAATCTGAATATTTCATTCTACTTTAATACTAAAGTGTTGGGTCTCAAAATCGTTAGAAAAAAAATTATGAATTTTATACCCCGACTGAGAACGAAGCTTTTGAGTTCTGACTGTTCTGGATAAATAAGAGCTAGGTTTCTAGTACGGGAAAGTTCATTATTAAAACTGAACTTACGAAGATGAAGATACTAATTAAGTATTATTTGAAGTATTATTGATATTGAACATTTTCATATGAATGGAAATGCATCTTTATTCACTGTTTCTTAAACTATATTGAATCATAGACAATTCAGCATGAATTTCCTATTATTTATTATTATTTAGTTATTGAATATTTAGGGTAAGCCGCCATGGTGAAATTGGTAGACACGCTGCTCTTAGGAAGCAGTGCTAGAGCATCTCGGTTCGAGTCCGAGTGGCGGCATATATAATTATTAATTAATTATTAATATTAATAATATAGACACAATAGATCTAATAGAATATAAGATATTTTATAAGATATTTAAAATCTTATATCTTAGATTTTATTTATTTATTTAATCCTCTCCCCGATTTGAATTATTTAAAAGGGACTCTTATTTATGATATTTGCGACCTTAGAACATATATTAACTCATATTTCCTTTTCGATAATCTCAATTGTGATTCTAATTCATTTGATGAACTTATTAGTCGACGAAATCGAAGGATTACGTAATTCGTCAGAAAAAGGGATGATAGCTACTTTTTTCTCTATAACAGGGTTTTTAGTTATTCGTTGGATTTCTTCGGAACATTTTCCCTTAAGTAATTTATACGAATCATTAATCTTCCTTTCATGGAGTTTATCCATTATTCATATGATTCCGTATCTTGGTAATCATAAAAATGATTTAAGCACAATAACTGCACCAAGTGCCATTTTTACCCAAGGTTTCGCCACGTCAGGTCTTTCAAATGAAATGCATCAACCCGCAATATTAGTACCTGCTCTACAATCTCAGTGGTTAATGATGCATGTTAGTATGATGCTAATGAGCTATGCAGCTCTTTTATGCGGATCATTATTATCAATTGCTCTTATAGTGATTACATTTCAAAAAGAAATCGATTTTTTCAATAATTTTTTAAGTTTAAGGAAGTCGTTTTTTTTTGGTAATATGGAATATTTGAACGAAAAAGGAAGTGTATTAAAAAATACTTTTTTCCTCTCATTTCAAAATTTTTACAAATATCAATTAATTCAGCGTTTAGATTATTGGAGTTATCGTGTCATTAGTTTAGGGTTTACCTTTTTAACCATAGGCATTCTTTCTGGAGCAGTATGGGCTAATGAAGCATGGGGTTCTTATTGGAATTGGGACCCTAAGGAAACTTGGGCATTTATTACTTGGACCATATTTGCAATTTATTTACATACTAGAACAAATTCAAAATTGCAAGATCAAGGCACGAATTCGGCATTTGTAGCTTCTATAGGATTTTTCCTAATTTGGATATGCTATTTTGGGATTAATCTATTAGGAATCGGGTTCCATAGTTATGGTTCATTCCAATTAATGTCTAATTGAATAAAATAAACTACATGAAGAATACATAAAAAAATCGTCTGATACACAATGAATTTTTGTGCGAGTTTTTGAGAACCGTTTAAATAGAGGAATTATTCAAAAGGTTCTCAAAAACTTTAGATGTATCTCATTACAATTCTAATTCACCCTTCCCTTTTTTTTTCATTGTACAACGAAGAATCGTGAAAATATGAAAGTCAAAGAATTCTAAGACTTTCTTTTCAATTAATGAATTTTATTTCATTTATTATTGAATTTCATTGAATTTAAAAAAAGAATTAGTATCTATAAAAATAATTAGATACTAGAACTTGTACCTTGTAAACCGATAACGGGAGAACGAAATCAGGATAAATACCAATTCCTATTACAGGTAAAAAGATACAGATCGAAACAAAAAGTTCTCGTGGTCCAGAATCAAAAAAATTCGAGTTTGGAATATTGAATAGCTTGTATCCATAGAAAATCTGACGTAACATAGATAATAAAAAAATAGGAGTTATTATCATTCCAATTGCCATTACAAAAGTAATTAACATTTTTGACATGAAAAGATATTTTGGGCTGGTAATTATTCCAAAAAAGACTAATAATTCTGCAACAAAACCACTCATTCCTGGCAATGCAAGAGAAGCCATCGAGAAACTACTAAACATGGTAAATATTTTTGGCATTGGGATAGATATCCCCCCCATCTCTTCGAGATAAACAAAACGTATTCTATCACAACTTGTTCCTGCTAAGAAAAAAAGTGCAGCACCAATCAATCCATGAGATATTATTTGTAAAATGGCTCCATTAAGTCCCATGCCAGTTATAGAACCAATCCCTATAATTATGAAACCCATGTGAGATACGGAAGAATAGGCAATACGTTTTTTTAAATTGCGTTGACCGAGAGAGGTTGAAGCTGCATAAATGATTTGTATTATTCCTACTATAACCAACCAGGGAGATAATCTAGAATGAGCGTGAGCTAATAATTCCATATTGATCCGAATCAATCCATATGCTCCCATCTTTAATAAGATTCCAGCTAAAAGCATACATGTACTGTAATGTGCTTCCCCGTGGGTATCTGGTAACCATGTATGTAGGGGTATCATCGGCGATTTGACAGCATAAGCAATAAGAAAACCAAAATAGAGTATTATTTCCAATGCTGCGGGATACGATTGATTAGCTAATTTTTCTAAATCTAATGTTGGTTCATTGGAACCATATAAACCCATACCTAGAACTCCTATTAAGAGAAAGATGGAACCTCCGGCAGTGCACAAAATAAACTTTGTAGCCGAGTACAGGCGTTTTTTTCCTCCCCACATGGATAAAAGTAAGTAAACAGGAATTAATTCTAATTCCCACATGATGAAAAAAAGTAAAAGGTCTCGAGAAGAAAATGATCCTATTTGGCCACTATACATTGCTAACATCAAGAAATAGAAAAATCGCGGATTTCTAGTAACTGGCCAAGCTGCTAAAGTAGCTAAAGTAGTGATAAATCCTGTCAGTAAAACGGGTCCTATGGAAAGTCCATCGGTTCCCAGTCTCCAGTGAAAATCAAAAAGATTGATCCATTTAGAATCCTCCTTCAATTGGGTTAATGGATCGTCCAATTGAAAATGATAACAAAATACATAGGTCATTAGAAGGAGCTCTATTATACATATACATAGAGTATACCACCTATACGCCTTATTTCCCCTATGAGGGAAAAAGACAATTGAAGAACCCGCGAATATGGGCAAAACAATAAGTATTGTTAACCAAGGAAAATAACTCGTGATAAAGACAAGATAAAATTAGACCAGAAAAGCCCGTACTCGGGAGAAGAATAATATATTTCCTTTTCTCGAATACGGGCTTTTGTCGGTAAAGAGGAATCAAATGATTCAAGTGGAGTTTTTTGTCACATATCAATAAGAAAGACCCATGCTGCGAGTTGTTTCATGCCATAAATAAACACGGACACTCAAAAAATCCGTTGGACAAGCGGATTCACATCTTTTACAACCTACACAATCTTCGGTTCTTGGCGCAGAAGCAATTTGCTTAGCTTTACATCCGTCCCAAGGTATCATTTCCAATACATCCGTGGGGCAAGCTCGAACACATTGGGTACATCCTATACATGTATCATAAATCTTTACTGAATGTGACATTGGGTCTAGGAATTCCAGTTTTGAGCACAAAAGATTTTCGATCTGGTAAAATAAAATAAGAAAATGAAAGAAATCATATATTTTCTATTGTAGACACCAGACGAATCAATGATTTATTAAAATTTGAAGAATCAATAGATTTTCTAATCTGTTTATGAGAAAGGGCCAAGATACTTTGATTTCCATTTAAATAACCATGAAATATGAGTTTACGAATTTAATTCATGTTAATTTTATTAGTTTTCTATATGTACATATACATAGAAAAAGATTCTAGTATACAGAATATAGAAATCTAATTAAGGTGATATATGATATATTATATATCAGATGAATGCATTTGTTATTAGGTTAGTGATAGAATAGGTTAGTAACTATAAATCATAAATTTATATGAAATAAGAAAATAATAATAGAATATTAGAATATTCTAAAAGTCTTATGTTTTCATTTATATGTGAAAATATAATAATTATGACTAATTATTCAGCAAATTCGATTGATTGATACGAGTGAATTTTCTGTTACGATGGATCGACGAAACAATAGCTAGTCCAATAGCTGCTTCAGCAGCCGCAATGGCTATAACAAAGATTGAGAAGATTTCTCCTTTTAATTGCCGACTATCAAATATATCGGAAAATGCGACAAGATTTATATTCACCGAATTCAGTATAAGCTCAAGACACATAAGTGCTTTAACCATGCTTCGGCTTGTGATCAGTCCATAGATACCGATAGAAAATAAATAAACACTTATAAAAAGTACATGCTCTAACATCATTGATAAATTCCTCATCTATCTCGATTCATTTCAATATGAACGAACAAAAATTAAACCGATTCAGTTGACTAGAATAGAAGAATTACAGAACAAAAGAAGATATTCACAGTAGATCTAAATAAAATAGATTAAATTCTCATTCTTTAATTAAAAAAAAGAAGTTCTTATTATATTAGATTATTGACGAGCCATAGTAATTGCACCTATCAAAGAAACTAAAAGAATTATAGAAATGAGTTCAAAAGGAAGATAAAAATCTTTGGATAAATGAATCCCAATTTTTTGAACGTCACTTATTAAGTCCTGTTCTATAATCTGATTTGATCTCGTAGTCCGAAAAATTCCGGACCATGACGTATCTGGGATAGTAGTCATTAATGAAAAAAAAATACTTGTACAAACCAGTGAAGTGATCCTATCTCCAATGGTCCACAAATAGGAATCATTGGAATATTCTGAACCGTTCATGAACATCACAGCAAATATAATTAATACATTTATGGCTCCCACATAAATAAGGAACTGCGCAGCAGCTACAAAATAGGAATTCAATGAAATATAGAATAAGGATATACAAACAAGAACCAATCCCAATGAAAAGGCAGAATCGATGGGATTGGTAAGTAATACTACTCCCAGACCTCCTAATATAAGAACTGATCCCAGGAATACTACAAGAATATCATGTATTGGCCCAGGTAAATCCATTCTGAAATAAAAGATAAATAAATTAGTCGAAATATTTCATGACCTTACTAAGGGTCCAGGAAAGAAACTATCTTTTTATATGATACCTTCCTAATTGAATGAAAAAAAAATGAATATCATTAGTATAGATAAAATAAAGTTATTTGGCTAATCCTACTTACTTTTTACTTTATTCCAAGCCAAATCTTAGTAATTGGTAATCGTTCTTGAACCAAGCAAGGTTTTTTTTTATTTTTTCATTTGATTTTTTGAATCCATAACTGTTTGAATTGTGTAATCTCCAATTATTGACATTGGTAACCGACCTAAAGAAATTTGATTATAATTTAATTCGTGACGATCATAAGTGGAAAGCTCATATTCTTCAGTCATCGATAAACAGTTTGTTGGACAATACTCGACACAGTTACCGCAAAATATACAGACACCAAAATCAATACTATAATGAAGCAATTGTTTTTTCTTAATATCTTTTTCAAATTTCCAATCGACAATGGGAAGGTCTATTGGACATACGCGAACACATACTTCACAAGCAATACATTTATCAAATTCAAAGTGGATTCGACCACGAAAACGCTCCGATGTGATTGATTTTTCATAAGGATATTGAATAGTTACAGGTAAACGATTTGTATGGGATAAGGTAATTATGAAACTTTGTCCAATGTACCTTGCGGCTCGTATTGTTTGTTTGCTATAATTCATGAACCCAGTAATCATAGGTAACATATTTTAGATATCCATGAATAAATTTTATGTTTCTTTCTCTTGGTTTAGATAAGTTATGAATATAGAATATTCATTATTGTTTTTTCTTAATTTCTTATTTTTATTTATAGTTTATATAGTTTATAGTGAAACAAGTTGAAAAGAAGTTGTCAATAATAGATTACCTAGAGAAATAGGTAAAAGAAATTTCCATCCAAGATTTAATAATTGATCCATTCTCATCCTAGGTAAAGTCCATCTTGTTGTGATAGGAATGAACAGAAACAAATAAGCTTTAGCTAATGTAATAAAGATACTAATTGCTATTACAAAGACTCTAAACATTTTATTTATTCCAAAGAGTTCAGTAAGAGATATGTACGGAATAGAAAAATTCCACCCACCTAAGTAAAGAACTGTTACAAATAATGAAGAAACTAATAGATTTAGGTAAGAAGCAAGATAAAAGAATCCGTATTTTATACCTGAATATTCGGTTTGATAACCTGCTACTAATTCCTCCTCTGCTTCTGGTAAATCAAAAGGTAATCTTTCACATTCTGCTAGAGAAGACATTAGAAAAACTAGAAACCCTATGGGCTGACGCCACAGATTCCATCCCCCAAAACCATATTTGGACTGTGCCTCAATTATATCAACTGTACTTGAACTGTTAGATAATTATAGTCGATGATAGCATCACTGTTCCCATCGCTATTCCAAAACCGTACATGAAACCTAAGCTTCATACGGCTCCTCTATGGCCACAAAGAAATGTAAGGTAAGGACTAGTTTAGTATTATTGTTGGACCTTAGGTAAATACAATGTAAAGAGAATTTGGAGGTTAGAGAGTCCTCAATTCGACCAATAAAATTCTGTCTGCTAGAATAAGAAAAAGCACTTCTGAATTGATCTCATCCCTTATAATGTATAATGAAAATAATCAAAATTTATCTTTGTTCAGCAATAACTTAATCCTTCAATCAAATACTAGTTCTGTTCATAAATAGAAAGATTTGGGCATTAGTTAATGAATCATGATAAGAATTTCCATATGCATATGTAGGAAGAAAAAGATATTTTCTTATTATTCCCGTTTTATTCTTTTTTATTCTATTATCGTATTGCATTCTATTTGTCTTGTTCCTGTTCTTCTTTCTTAAAACTAAAAAAAAAGGAAAGAAAATAAAGGATTAATTCGTTCTTGATAGTCATTTATTTAATCAGCGAATAGTAGCATACTCTAGATCGGAATCGTGGGGAAGTACTGCTTGATCATTTCTACCAACTTCAAGCCCTTATTATGATTCATTTTATTTCATTTTATGCAAAGTTTTATGCAAAAATCCCTTTTTTGATACCTTACATTATTTCCATTACTCATCCTTTGCGTACTTTGGTGTTCCTAACTGCCCGCTTCTTTTTGATTGATCCCCAGTATAGTGATAAATAAAGTTGATCTTTTGCATCCGCTTCAAGATATGACGACTAAGAAAATAATCTCAATCTTGGGGTAAACAACTTATGTTTACTTCAATTTTCTTCTTGTACCCAGGGAATGAGATTTTTATTGTTTTACTGCAAATTGAGGAGCAGTTTTGTTTCACTCATATAACTATCTGGTTTAACTCATCGAACTGAAATGTAAAAAAAAAAAAGATTTTTTTATTCTTTTATTTCATATTCATATTTCAATATTGAATTATATGAATTCTATTTCTATTTTATTGTATTACAATTCATTTTTTCTCTCTTTTCTAGAAAAGAGAGAAAAAAAGTTCATGTTCCAACGAATCACACGTAGAGATATCGCTAACACACATAGAGTTAATGGTATTTCATAACTAATTGATTGAGCTGTAGCTCGTAGACCGCCTGAAAAGGAATACTTATTATTTGATCCATATCCTGACATAAGAAGACCAATGGGGACAATACTTGAAAAGGCAATCCATAAAAAAACACCTATACTGAGATCAGCTAAAACAAGGCGATATCCAAAAGGAATTACTAAATAACTTAGTAGAATTGATATAAACCCTATAGAAGGTCCGACCCTAAATAAACAAATATTACTTCTAGATGGAAGAAGATCCTCCTTCAAAAGTAGTTTGGTACCATCCGCTAAAGCTTGAATAATTCCTAAAGGGCCGGCATATTCAGGTCCAATACGTTGTTGTATTGCTGCAGATATTTTTCTTTCTAACCACACAATGACTAATACCCCCATTGTGATTCCTAAGACAAGGGTTAAAATGGGGACAAAAATCCATATGAATCCATAAACTTCGTTTAAGGATTCTAATCTATAAAAAGAATTAATAATTTGTACTTCTGTCGTCATATCAATTATCATTTCAACGATCAACTTCTCCCATAATGATATCTATACTACCTAGTATCGTCATGATATCAGCCAATTTCATTCTTTTAACTAGCTGGGGAAGAATTTGCAAATTGATGAAACCGGGTGGACGAATTTTCCATCTCCAGGGGAAAACACTATTATCTCCTATTAAATAAATTCCTAATTCTCCTTTCGGGGCCTCTACCCTTACATAAAGTTCTTGTTTTAACAATTCAAAATTGGGTGAAAGTTTTTTAGTAATAAATCTATATTCAAAATTATTCCATTCGGAATTCTTTGTCCTATGAAAACGCCGGTTTTCTAAATTCTCATAAGGTCCTCCAGGAATTCCTTCTAGAGCCTGTTGAATGATTTTTATGGATTCTTGCATTTCACCGATTCTTACTAAATAACGAGCTAATGTATCGCCTTCTTTTTGCCATTTAACTTCCCAATCAAATTTATTGTAACACTCATAGCGATCAACTTTACGAAGATCCCATTGGATTCCAGAAGCTCGTAACATTGGTCCTGATAAACCCCAATTTATTGTTTCCTCCCCACCAATAATGCCCACTCCTTCAACTCGTTCCAAAAAAATGGGATTTCGCGTAATGAGTTTTTGATACTCAACAACTTCTGTTAAAAAATAATCACAGAAATCAAAACATTTATCTATCCAGCCATAAGGTAAATCCGCAGCTACTCCTCCGATGCGGAAATAATTATGCATCATCCGCATACCTGTGGCGGCTTCGAATAGATCATATATTAATTCCCTCTCTCTTAAAATATAGAAAAAGGGAGTCTGTGCACCGATATCGGCCATAAAAGGACCAAGCCATAACAAATGGGAGGCTATACGGCTCAGTTCCAGCATAATAACTCTGATATAACTGGCCCTTTTAGGCACTTGAACACTTTCCAATCGTTCTGGTGCATTTACTGTTATTGCTTCTGTGAACATAGTAGCTAAATAATCCCAACGTGTTACATAAGGCAAATATTGTATAATTGTTCGGTTCTCCGCTATTTTTTCCATCCCTCTGTGTAAATAGCCTAATATAGGTTCACAGTCAATAACATCTTCACCATCTAGAGTAACGATCAGCCGAAGAACACCATGCATCGATGGGTGGTGAGGGCCCATATTAACTATTATAAAATTTTTTCTTGTAACCGGTACAGTCATATTTTTTTCCTTAAATCATTATTTCATGAATTTCTTAAAATGTGAAATCTAAAAAAAAAGAATTAAAAAAGAACAAGGATAAATAATAAGAAAATAATAAGAAACTCAAAGAATAAATTCAAAATTAATTAACGAATTTTTGGTTCCCGAATATCTAACTGATCCATTAATTTCTTATAACGCACTTTATTTTTCTTTGACAAATAAGTCAATAATCGTTGACGTTTTCCCAGAATTATTCGCAGACCCCTTTGCGATAAAAAATCTCTTTTGTGCAATTCTAAATGCGAAGTAAGTCTCCGTATCTTACTGGTGAAATGGAATACTTGAAATTCAACAGACCCACTATTTTCTTCTTTTTCTTCTTGTGTAATAACTGAGATGAATGAATTTTTGATCATAAATTTAAATTTCTATCTTTCTTTTCTGTGGGATTTTACCAATCAGGAAAAATAATAATATTTATTATGCCAGTTATTTTCATCTAGTATACATCAAAATTGGATTTCATTCATATACTACTTTGGTTTTTTATTTCTGTGGTTTATGTTTTGTATATTTGTATTAAATATACAAAACATATATGTATTCACGAAAGAGAACAATTTCTTTTTTTACTTAAAAGGATTCCGCTCTTCCTAGTGAAAATTGATACACTATGAAATCGGCATCATGTATATCATGTATTAGAATATTACACAGTGTATATTTTTCGGCTTTAATCTACCGAATATGTTACATGATATGTAGGAAATCCACTATCAATTTTTTTCATTTTTCATTGGAATTGAATCCATTCTGAATTGTGAATACATATGTATTCTTGACATACTGAAACGACTGCTGTTATTGGTATCAAACCAATAGCGATTCATACAAGCTACATCTTCTAATCGATAATTGGGCCAAAGAAACAATTTGAATTTAATGAAATTTTTTCTATCTGTATTAATATGTTTGTCCTCATTCAAAAATTGCCCACAGTTTCTTATTTTGTTTTCATTGCAAAATCTTGGATTTTTATCCACAACATTAAAATTTTGGGAATTGAAACAAATTCGAATTCGAAATTCTCTACGACGTCTGGGAGATAGAATATTTTCAGGAACAAGTAAATCATAATGATTTTTGTCTCCACTCAAAAATATGTTGCTGTGTCGTGCAATGGGTTTTTCAAACCCCCTTTTCTCCATATATCTTTTTTTTGTGTATTTTTTATTTGTTTGGTGCTTCTTATTATCGACCAATGAGATATCCATAGTTTGATATACAATAAATCTTGCGTCCCTTCGTATAGATAGACAAATTGGTTCAATAATAAATATTCCCTTTCTTATCAATCCTGCAAGAACTAGGTCCTTTTGAATCAGCATTTCGTTTAGATCTATTTCACCTCTTTGAATCGAAAATATAGCAATTTCCTTTGGATTTATCAGTCTAAGTAGGAGACAATATATCCTGATATTTTTCATTATTTTATTATTTAAGAGATCAGCCCATCTTAGTTGAAAAAGGAAATATTTTTTCAAAAAGGAATCTAGTTCCATTTTCTTTTTTTGTTTTAGTAGATTCCATACAGGATTTCTTTGGACCTGTTGTTCGTTTTCTTCCTGCTTGAAATTTCCTAATTCAAGATCTTTTTTTTTATTAGATGATTTTTTTTTATTTACATTAATGTTTTTACTTTTTTCATTTCTAGAAAAAGAAGAAAATAGTGATTTGATTGGGATGATCCAAGGTTGAATTTTATATACATCAAAAAGTAGCACAAATTCTGGGAAGAACCAAGTTTCTAGATTGGATCTAGTATCATGATTTGATGCGGTATCATATAACCTTTCTTTATTCATTCCCATGCAATCAAAAAAGAAATTGCATGATTTGATCTCTTGATAAATTGTAGGATAAAAAAGATCTTTTTTTTCCATTTTTTTTAAATTCTTCATTTCAGTCTTAGTATTTTTCTGAATCTTGATGCCAATATGTATATTGGTCCAGATATCAATATTCTTTTTAAAACAAAGATGAAGAATTTTACAATCAAAATATTTTCTATCCAAATTTAGATTCCTATCATTTGTGTTCCTATCAATAAGATATCCTTTTTCTAAATAATAATTACTAGGTGGTATACTTACTAATACATAAAATGATTCAGGTTTCGATGTATTGAAATAATATGGAATTTCTTGGTTCCCATTTCTTTCTATTTCTAATGTTGATCCAGAAATGTATAAATTAGGGAGACTTATGTATTTATATGATAAAAGATCATATCTGTAATGTTTTTTCCATTTGTCTTTTTGACTCATAAATAAATTGACTGCATAGTCATTTTTATTCATGGAATAAATGAATTGGTATTTGTTATATAAATCCAATTGGTTTGATTCTTTGTTTTGAATCATACAATTTTTATTGATTCTATTTCGCAATTCTTTAGGTACTAATCGAGACCTTTTTTTTTGAGATAAATGATATTGATAATGACCTTTTAACCAGTTTTTCCATTCGTTCATTACATACGTATGAATTTTATTATGTCTTGATTTGGAATTAAATATTCCGTGTATCATAAAATAGTCTTTTAAATTATCCTTTAAAAAAGGATAGCTCCCTTCATATTGAAGTACAGGTCTCAAATGATACTTATTAAGTAATCGGTTTTGTGATATTTTGTAAAAAACATATGCTTGGGACAGGGAAGATAAGTTCCAATAAGTATTGGAATTTTGATTGATATTAGTAGTATTATCAGTATTTGAAAACAATTTTTTTATAGTCAAAAGAAAATTCATTGTATTTTGATTTGTTTCATCAATTCCTTCTTGTTCTTTATTTATTTCATTGTTGTAAATGGATTTATTAAAGATCTTTTTTGTTGATTCAAAGAAAAGTTGTGCATTTATCTTAGAAATGGTAATGGTACATAGCAAAATATCTATGTATATTTTTTCAATGAATGATTTGATAAAGTAGTGTGATTTACGCATTAATCGGATATTTTTCCTTTTAAATATTTTCCAAATATTTTTCTGTGATTCCGATCTTTTATTATCATAAATTAGAACTATTTCTTCTTTTTTTTTGTCTTTTGCGGTTCGTTCAATTTGATTCCTGATTTTGATTGTCTTATCAGAAAGATCTTTCATTCTTCTTTCTATTAGTGAATAATTAAACCAATCCATCGTTCGATTTTTAACTGACAATTCGTGAAGAATCTTATTATTTCTTTTGAAATCTTTTTTATTTTCGTTCGGTTCATATACTTTTTCTTTCCTCAATTCAAATAAGAATTTTGGATTGACTTTCTCCAGTTTTTTCATTATTAGTTTGATAACTCGAACTATTTCGATGACTCTTTTTTCCTTTCTAACTTTTAGAAAGGGTTTTCTTTTTTTATTTAAAGATTTTAGAACTTTTAAAAATCCCTTTTGGAGTTCTTTATAAATAGGTTCAAAAAAAAAAGGTCGTTTTCGGGGAGAACCAAAGGGAAGTTCCGCTTCCATTCCCCAGACTGTTAAAAAACAAAAATCTGTTTTTTTCTCTTTTTTTTTCATTAGATCTCTATGATGAGATCGTGCTTTAGATTTTCTCCAAGGTTTTAGACAGAAAGGATATAGAATCTTTATCTGAATACCATCTATTAACCAATCTTGGGGAAACTCTTTTTCTGATAATTGAACACCATTATAGGTGCATTTAATATGCATTTCTCTATTCCATTCCTTAAAATCCTCGTACCACTCGGGAACTCGGAATAATAACATACGAAAAATATTTTTGGCTATTATCAATGAAGGTAATATAATGTATTTTCTAAGAAAAGATTGGGTTATTAGCATCAAGCCTCTTATTACTTGAGTAAATATAAAGCTATCCCAAGCTTCTGATATTTCTATCTGTTCATTTTTATATATTTTTTCCTCTTTCTCCTTTCCTTCTTTTGTATCTTTATTTTCAAAATAGGAAATTTTTAGTTCTGATTCTTGTTCTCTGCCCATCCAATTCCTAAAAATGAGATTCTTCAGTTCGTTGATATCAAAAAAAGATGTTTTGTCTAGACGATCCAAAAAGAGTGGGGAATGTACATTTACTTGAAAGAGGTTCCAAATAACTGTTTTACGTCTTTGAGCGCGCATGGATCCTTTGATTAGATTGCGGCGAAAATCCGATTGTTTTGAGTAACGTATAAAAGACACCTTTCCCATTTGATCATCATTTTTTTCAGTGTTATTCCTATTTTGAATACTAGAAATAGAATTGGTATTCTGATCATTATCGTTATAAATTCTTACACGTTTGGCTCTTCTTGAATAAATCGCAAAATCTTCTTCCTCCAATGCTTCTTCATTTTCTTCTTCCTCTTCTTCCAACAAATTCTCGGTTAATTTGTATGACCATCGAGAAACCTTTTTACTGACTTCTTCTATTCTAATTCCAACAGGTTTCTTTTTCATTTTTTTTTGATCTTTTGTATGTGTTGTAATTACATCAAATACAAATTGCAAATATTTTGCTTGACTTTCTGAATCAATTCCTTTTTCTTCTGTAGAATTCAAAAATGATTGACGGTGAAGTTTTACGGAATCATTAAGAAGTAGATCATGAATCTTATTTATAAAAAAGAATTCTACTAAATCTTTTGTATCTGTATAAGTATTCATGATTGCGCGTGAATAGAATTCTTTTCTCATTCCTCGATATAGTCCGTTGAAAAAAGGATCATATGCTTTTGGTAAGCATTTTCTTTTTTTTTCATCATCACATAATAGGGTTCTTTTTTCAAGCATATCCAGACTAGGGGATCCCTCGTTTTTTTCTATAATTTTGATTCGGCTTCTCAATTCATTGTTCAAATTGCGCTTTTTTTTTTCATTAGTATAAATCCAAGAATTATAAAGATCCTCGTTGTATAGTTTTTCTATTATGTACAAAGAAATTCTTTGTTCTAGCATTTCCGAAAAAGTCGATAAACTGGGTGGATATGTAAAGGATATTGTTTGTTTCCCATCACTTGTACATGTAGAAAAAAAAAATTGTGACATTTCATTGCGTAAAGCATTTTCTAATTTTTCATTTTTTATATATCGTAATGGACGATTCCATCGTTTATAATCGAAAAGAAAAGAAACAAAAGTTTTTTCAACCCTTTCACTTTCAACTTCAACCCAATTTATTCTTTTCTTTTTCTCTTCTTTCAGTCTTCCCAATTCCCAATCTTCTTGATGGGTCTCCAGATCAGAATCTTCGTAAACTGGGCTATCTTGATAGCGTGCCTCTTGAAATTCATCCTTTGTTTGTTCCTTTCCATTCACTCGGATCTCTTCCGTTTCATCTATTTTGTCCAGATCCTCCTTTTCTTCCGAACAAAGGTTTTCTTCGGTGGATCCCTCTTGTTCCTGTTCAGTCTCCTTCATTTCGTAAGTTGTTTCTACATCGCTTTCTTCCGTTTCTGAGGTTTCTTTCTCTTTCAGTTTCTTAGTGACAGAGGTTTCTTCCTCTTTCAGTTTCTTAGTGACAATAGGCGACGGCATTCTGCCTAAATAGTAAACACAGGTGATAAATAAGAGAATACTAAAGATTCGAGCCATAGAATTTCTCAATTCTGCCACAAGATACTTATTAGATCGAATAGAATGATTTTGCCGTATCCAGAATAATACCAATCCAACCCATTTCATGAATAAAATGTGACCAATTAACCAACCAACAAAACTACTTGTTAAAAATAAAATCTTGTTGTTGCATCGAAACATATAAATGTTGACTAATCTGGCTAACGTGGAACTTGGTAAAATGAAATGGTTGAATAATTGAAAAATTAGATTATTCAGGAATACACATTGAATGCTGAGATTACGCATTGAATTTCTGGTAGTAGATCCATAATCAAAAAAGTTTTTATGATTGTTCCAGAAGAAATGAAACAAAAGATACGGTAGAACTAGGACAGTTATTGTATGAGGTCTACCCAATGCTAGATGCAGAGGCGCATAATAGATCGATATGAACATCATGAGCTGTCCCGCAATAAAACCAGTTGTTGCTGATACCTCCTTCTCGGTTCCTTCTTCCATAACCCGAGCTCGGAGAAGGAAGAGATAAGAGGGCCCTATGGAGAATGTGGTCATAAATCCATAATAGAGCCCGACCACAACGACCGAATTTATTATCTTCATGCATAAGGATAATGGATTACCTAGTAGAAAAGATTGAAAAATCATCACAAACCTCCCCTTTTTCTTTTCTATTGCAATTTCTCGATTATTATATGATGATTCCTTAACTTTCCATATCTATATAGATAGAAACAGATATACTATAAATGACATCTCTTATGTCAATGACACAAAAGGGATATGAAATGAATGGAATTGGGATATAGATGGAATCTAATGAAATAGAGCCACATTGAGGTTCCCTATGAAATGAGGCATGGAACGGAGCCACTACGAAGAAGTTCCTGGAGTTACGAAGGAAGCTTCGGAATCATATTGTTCATGGGTTGAGAACGGGAGTTGAACTCTATGAGGTCGAATCTCCCGTTGTTCCTCAGTAGCTCAGTGGTAGAGCGGTTGGCTGTTAACTGACTGGTCGTAGGTTCGAATCCTACTTGGGGAGATTTGATTCATTCTTC